TTGTGTACCAATTTATGTTCTGGGATTTATATATACCCGGAATTGCTGTTATAATTGAAATTGCGAAGGATTTTTTTTCAATAAAAAAACCAATACTGATTGTATCAATTTTTATTTTCTTATATCATTAAGGAAACGCAATTTGAGATTCAAATTTACGAATCATTCATGAATTATATATAATTATATATATAGTTAACGGTTCCAGTTTGTGCTGAATTTTTTCTTTTATGACTGAAAAATCAAAATTTTGTTTTTCACTAGAAAAGTAAGGGAAATTTTTAGAGATTGTATGGTTTTAAGATACTATACAATCAATCGAAGGGATGGATCCAACTCAAACAAAAAAGAAAGATTTCTTTTAGAAAAGGAATTAAGGAAAACGGGATTAAGATTCAAAATACAAGTACAATAAATAAGAAGACAAAAGGATAATTTTTTGATAGATTTTGATTTGGTATCGTTTTGGCGGCATGGCCGAGCGGTAAGGCGGGGGACTGCAAATCCTTTTTCCCCAGTTCAAATCCGGGTGTCGCCTAATCACCAAAAGAATTGACATACCTTCTTCTGTTTTGCTGATAGAATTTTGGAAATTTTTCCGGCGGAAGCAAACGGAGGAAACTGATAAATCGTGATAGTCCTTCCATTACTAACGGAGTGTCTACGGGCCGGGTTTTGAATTAGATTGGATAGCAGGACGGAAATCAAATTCCGTTTTTAGTTGCGGAAAGGCCAGAAGATACTTTGTATACATATTCATCAAAGTCTTTGAGTACTCCGGCATTCAATCAATATTAATTCGATTGAATGGGTAATTGGCTTTTACTTAATATACCTTTTATACCTTATATACTATACCTTTTTTCTTTTTTCGTTAACCCCTAGCCAAGAACAGAACATAATAGGGCGTCCTCCGATTGTTTCATAGAGACAATAAGGGACGGTAAGGATTAGATCAAAACAAAATGGGAAAGAAATAGGGTATGGGTTGGGTAGTGATCTACCTTTCTTCTATTTTTTTAGACTTTTTACTTAACTTAATGAAGGACAACAAAAGAAAGAATAGATTTTTAGTATTTCTACATAATTTTTAGTATTTCTACATATTAGTAGCATTTCTTTGATACTTCCAAGGGGGTCTCCGCATATTTTGCTTGTGCTTAATCTTTTCTGATTATACTAGAAATCTTATAAGACCCCTTATAAGTTAGAGTTGGATTTATTGGATTGTTTCATCAACGACGTTAGGTCAGAATTTTTGACTCTGCGCCAGTGATTCCACTATTATTTATTAGTGAACAATAATTCAAGAATTCCTTCATAGATAGGGGACATAATTCACATGGATATAGTAAATCTCGCTTGGGCTGCTTTAATGGTAGTCTTTACATTTTCCCTTTCACTCGTAGTATGGGGAAGAAGTGGACTCTAGAAGTACTACTAATTGTAATTGAGTTTAGGAATTAAACTGTATCCATTTTTTTTATAAATCGTTCAGTTCTGAAAAGCTTTTTTTAGTTGAAATTTCATTATTTCAACACTATTTCAATTTAAAATTCAATTTTTAAATTGAAATAGAAATAAAAAAATATCTGCATTTCAAAATTCTCTTGGGTTTTCGTGTAGTAATATAGTTTATGAATAATATATATGAAGAATACTCTTTCAATCAAACAAATATTTCAATTATTTCCGTGTTTGTATTTCGAAAGTAAAAAGAATACAAAGTAAAAGAAATACAAATGGTAGTAAATTTATTCCAACTGAATTCTTGATCAATTTTCTATTTCGATGAACCGACTCTTACTAAAATTAGATATGGACCGTGAGGAAGAGTTGCACTTTTTTTATTTTACTTTTTTGTTTCCCTTTATTCAAAGAGAAAATAGTTCTGTTATTACATTACGTAGATGCACATTTTCTATCGGAAACAACACAGACATAGTAGTTCTCTAACGAGATACTACACAGACTAAAATATTGTATTGTCTTGGGCGAGTCACATATTGCGCACTTCCCGTTTGTTTTAATATTTTGGAAATTTTATTTATGTTGTACTTGTTTTATTGAACTCACTGTTCAAACGTTAAAAGAGGTTTACTAATCCTTTCCCCCCCTTTTTTGAAATCCGAAGAAGTTTCCATAGATCATATGTCAACTGATCGATCAATGACTTCTTCGTCGGAATGCTAATAAAAAGATTACTTTATTTTCTTTTATTATACCCATCGAAGAGGCCCTTGATTCTTTTGATCGGGATTCATATTGAAAATAATCAGCAATCCAGGAATTAGAATCGTACGAGTCGCTTTTCAATTATTTCAAATTGATTGAAATCAACACAAATTAAATACAAGACAGATGGATAAAGCAAAGAAATAGAATTGGGGGGGCACTATATACATTATATATAATATGTAATTGATATCGATATATACCAATATATAGGAATATGACGATACTATTGTAGATTGATCTCTATTAAATTAACCCGGATTACAATACACCTTATATACACTACAATAAATATCCACTACAATAACAATAGTAGATAGTATGGTAGAAAGATTCAGATATTTCTTTCTACCATACTATCGTATTTCATAGAATACGGCTAATTCTAGTCTGCCCATTTCATTTAAGACGCGAAATTTGAATCCCTTTCTTCTCTTCAATTATTGATAAGAACTAAAAAGTCAAGTTTAATTCAAATTAATCACCTTGGCTGACTGTTTTTACGTATATTATAAGTAAAAAAGCGGTAGGAACTAGAATAAACAGTGCAGTAGCAATAAATGCGAGAATATTTACTTCCATAATCTCATTGTTTCATTTTTCTTTAATTCGCAATAACTCGGGAGTTAATCCCATAGAGATAATAAATCTTTCGCTTGTAAATTCAATGGGATGAATTACATCTTGATGATATCGAATCGGATCAATATCATGAATAACAATATCTGCACTATCAAATCAACTCATCGTCAAGAATTGAATAGTATAACATAGGAAGATCTTTTATCCATACCGAACTCCAAATTTTATTCCTGATCCAACCAATAATAATAATTCCTTTTTTTTATTTAGCATTCTTTTTCATTCTTTCTTTTCTATCACCTACCGCCCTCTTTGTACAACCATCTGATGAAGTATCATTGAACCGCCCTTACACTTACCATTGATTCGAAACAACCCCCAACAAACAATAGAAGCTAAATAAAAAAAAAAGGAAGAAGTTCGAAACTTATTTTTTTACTGATCTAATCTAATCTTCTTGGAAAACAAAAGAAGGATGATAAAGACGAGTACAAGTTTCGGTATAAAAAAATCTAATATTCCATCAAATTAACTATTTTATTTATTTTTAGCTAAAAATAAATAAAGTTTGTTCTTTCAAAGAAACCCCTTAATAAAAAAATTGCACCCCCCCCCTAATAAAAAAGCGATCCCTGAAAGTATTCTATTACAATAACTATGTTAAAGTTATTTTATATCGTGCAAATTCCATTTATATATGTACTTCCGGGAAACATACAGTACTCTACTCTATTCGACAGATCAGGAGTAATCGAAAAAGCCATACCCAGTACAGTATGGTATCTCTTGGAATCCTGAATCTGATGCTACCAATAATTGTCCTAATCCACATATGTCTATCTCCCATCAATCGAATTCAGTACTAGTCAAAGAAATGAAAATTCCCCCATTGCTGATAAATGTGAAATAAAAAAGAAAAAAAAAAAAAGAAAGAAGAGGGATTGCCGTTGGGAATGAAATTCTACTTACTTTCTTTCACAAAAAATCTTTCACAAAAAATAGAGAGCGGAATTGATATATTTTTTTATTGGATCCGTCGGGACTGACGGGGCTCGAACCCGCAGCTTCCGCCTTGACAGGGCGGTGCTCTGACCAATTGAACTACAATCCCAAGTAAATACCATAATAAAATAAAGTATTATGTATACATATTTTTATGATTTTATTCTAACCCTTTCAATTTAGAATTTAGATTCAAATTGGCGTGTTGTAACAGAGCCGTGAGTGATATATTGATACCCATATGGGTATGCGCTTTAATGAGAACGACCTGGATTACTAGTAATCCTTTCGTTATTGCCAAATAAATGGGATAATTACTCTTTCAATGAAAAAGGGTTTTTTCTTTACCCCTTTCCTTAGATTTTATTTTATACTTACAGATCCTAATTTGTTGGAAAAATAGAGTAAATAAATAGTGCTATAGATATATATATCAGAGAAGAAAAATTCTCTTCCGTATTGGGGGATCGGATCGGGCATTTCTGGAGAGCACAAAATGGGTTATATGATACCATTTCGTGGTAGATCGGCGAATTTTTGGGCCGAGCTGGATTTGAACCAGCGTAGACATATTGCCAACGAATTTACAGTCCGTCCCCATTAACCGCTCGGGCATCGACCCAGGAAGAATAAATTCCAGGCTTATTGATAATCCATGATCAACTTCCTTTCGTAGTACCCTACCCCCAGGGGAAGTCGAATCCCCGCTGCCTCCTTGAAAGAGAGATGTCCTGAACCACTAGACGATGGGGGCATACCATACTTGCAGGATCGCCATCATACTATGCTCATAGTATGAACAGTTTTTTTAAATTGTCAATAGAATGGAATGGTATGACTCGATACGGAGGATCTTTCCATCTTTCACGATTCTATAGCATTTTTTTCCGCCAATAATTTAGTTCATAATTTAGTTCCGAGACTGCGCCAAATTTCTTTATCAATCATTCAATGAAATATGTTGGATCTCTGTTAAATTAGTGGGTACATGTATGAATCAAATGAATTTCGTTATGATGTCAATTAGGATCGGAAACAATTCATTGTATTGCTATTTATCAAATGCAATATCAATAAACCGTTTTATTTTACCTATATTCACTAGTATATCCTCCCCTAGAATTTTATTTACCGGACAAGTCAAATTTTTCATTTCTGAACGAACTGTTATACGTATAAGA